TTATGGAAACGGAAAATCCATTCGGGGAATTTCCGACACAAGGATTCAATTAGTTCGGACTTGTTTAGTCTTGAATTGGGCTCAAGACAAAAGAAGTTCTTCCATTGAAGAGGCCCTCGCTTCTTTTGTTGAAGTAAGTACAAATGGTTTGATTGAGTACTTCCTAAGAATTGACTTAGTGAAATCTCATACTTCATATATCCGAAAAAGGAATGACCCATCTGGTTTAGGATTGATCTCGGATTCGGATCGGATCAATATCAATCCCTTTTTATCTATTAATTCCAAGACAAAAATTCAACAATCACTTAGCCAAAATCACGGAACTATTCGTATGTTGTTGAATAGAAATAAGGAATGCCGATCTTTGATAATTTTGTCATCATCTAATTGTTTTCAAATGAAACTTTTCAACAACGTAAAAGATCCTAACGGGAGAAAGATAAAAAAGGATCCTATAATTCCAATTAAGAATTCGTTAGGCCCTGTAGGAATAGCCCTTCAAATTGCAAATTTTTATTCATTTTCTCGTTTAATAACTCACAATCAGATCTCAATAACTAAAAATTTGCAATTTGACAAATTAAAGGAAACCTTTCAAGTAATTAAATATTATTTAATGGACGAAAACGAGACAATTTTTAAACCCGATCTATACAGTAACATCGTTTTAAATCCATTCCATTTGAATTGGTACTTTCTCGATCATAATTTTTGTGAAAAAACTTTGACAATAATTAGTCTTGGACAATTTATTTGTGAAAATATATGTATAGCTCAAACGAAAAATGGACCACATTTAAAACTAAAATCGGGTCAAGTTCTAACTGTTCAAAAGGATTCTGTAATAATAAGATCGGCTAAGCCTTATTTAGCGACTCCAGGAGCAACCATTCATGGCCATTATGGAGAAATCCTTTATGAAGGAGATATATTAGTTACATTTATATATGAAAAATCGAGATCCGGTGATATAACACAAGGTCTTCCAAAAGTGGAACAGATATTAGAAATACGTTCGATTGATTCAATATCGATGAATCTAGAAAAAAGAATTGATGCTTGGAACGAATGTATAACAAGAATTCTCGGCATTCCCTGGGGATTCTTGATTGGTGCTGAGCTAACTATAGCGCAAAGTCGTATTTCTTTAGTTAATAAAATCCAAAAGGTTTATCGATCCCAGGGAGTACACATCCATAATCGACATATAGAAATTATTGTGCGTCAAATAACATCCAAAGTATTGGTTTCAGAAGATGGAATGTCTAATGTATTTTTACCTGGCGAACTTATTGGATTATTGCGAGCCGAACGAACGGGGCGTGCCTTGGAAGAAGCAGTTTGTTACCGAGCTTTATTATTGGGAATAACAAAAACATCTCTGAATACTCAAAGTTTCATATCCGAAGCGAGTTTTCAAGAAACTGCTAGAGTTTTAGCAAAAGCCGCTCTTCGGGGTCGTATCGATTGGTTGAAAGGTCTTAAAGAGAATGTTGTTTTAGGGGGAATGATCCCCGTTGGTACCGGGTTCAAAAGAATAATGCACCGTTCACGGTCAGGGCAACAGAACAAGATTACCTTGGAAAAAAAAAAGAATTTATTCGAAGTAGAAATTAGAAATCTTTTGTTCCATCACAGAAAATTATTTGATTTTTTTCATTTCAAAGAATTTATGTGATACATTCGAAATCTAGGATTTAATGCTTCCTACCTTTAAAATTAAAAGCAGTCATTTGATTTCTTAATAAAGTAAGTATAATAAATATTAAATATAATAATAAATATAATAAATAGAAAAAAATGAATGGCTTGATTATGTATTAAAAGACAATCTTCAATAAAAGAAAAGGTTCCATCGGAACAATTATTTATTTCTATTTCAGGATACCTGGTCTCTTTTTTTTTTTTCAATTTTTTTAAAAAAATGTGGGGATAAATGACAAAAAGATATTGGAACATAACTTTTGAAGAGATGATGGAAGCAGGAGTTCATTTTGGCCACGATACCAGGAAATGGAATCCTCGAATGGCACCTTATATATCCACAAAGCATAAGGGTATTCATATTATAAATCTTACTCAAACTGCTCGTTTTTTATCAGAAGCTTGTGATTTGGTTTTTGATGCAGCAAGCAGAGGAAAACAATTCTTAATTGTTGGTACAAAAAAAAAAGCAGCCGATTTAGTAAAACGGGCTGCAATAAGAGCTCGATGTCATTATGTTAATAAAAAATGGCTCGGCGGTATGTTAACGAATTGGTATACTACAGAAACAAGACTTCGTAAGTTCAGGGACTTGAGAATGGAGCAAAAGACGGGTAAACTCACCTCTCTTCCAAAAAGAGATGCCGCTACGTTGAAGAGACAATTATCTCATTTGGAAACATATCTGGGTGGCATAAAATATATGACGGGGTTACCCGATCTTGTAATAATCGTTGATCAGCAAGAAGAATATACGGCTCTTAGAGAATGTATCACTTTGGGAATTCCAACAATTTGTTTAATCGATACAAATTGTGACCCCGATCTCGCAGATATTTCGATTCCAGCTAATGATGATGCTATAGCTTCAATCCGATTAATTCTTAACAAATTAGTATTTGCAATTAGTGAGGGTCGTTCTAGCTATATACAAAATTTTTGATTAATAATTAATAATAAGATTAAGAAATTTTTAGACTTGGTGTGGTGGGGGGATTCATAGATTTATGGAATCGATTATTATATTATTATTATACAATTAAAAAATAGTGCAAAAAGAACAAACAGAAATATTATGTGATGAGTAGGTATTCCAAATAGAAAATGAAAGTAAATAAAGTAAACGGTTGAATCAAAATAATTCCCTTTCAAGTTATATTTTTTTATTTTAGAGGGCAGGGCAATATGAATGTTCTATTAGGTTCCATCAACACATTAAACAGATTATACGATATATCTGCTGTGGAAGTAGGTCAACATCTCTATTGGCAAATAGGGGATTTTGAAGTGCATGCTCAAGTACTTATTACCTCTTGGGTTGTAATTGCTATCTTATTAGTTTCAACCATTGTAGTTGTTCGAAATCCGCAAACTATTCCCACTTCCGGTCAAAATTTCTTTGAATATGTCCTTGAATTCATTCGAGACGTGAGCAAAACTCAGATTGGAGAAGAATATGGTCCGTGGGTTCCATTTATTGGAACTCTGTTTCTATTTATTTTTGTTTCCAATTGGTCAGGGGCTCTTTTACCTTGGAAAATTATAAAGTTACCTCATGGAGAGTTAGCTGCACCCACTAATGATATAAATACTACTGTTGCATTAGCTTTACTTACGTCAGTAGCATATTTCTATGCGGGTATTTCAAAAAAAGGATTGGCTTATTTTGGTAAATATATCCAACCAACTCCAATCCTTTTACCGATTAACATCTTAGAAGATTTCACAAAACCCTTATCGCTTAGTTTTCGACTTTTCGGAAATATATTAGCTGATGAATTAGTAGTTGTTGTTCTTGTTTCGTTAGTACCTTTAGTAGTTCCTATACCTGTTATGTTCCTTGGATTATTTACAAGTGGTATTCAAGCTCTTATTTTTGCTACTTTAGCTGCGGCTTATATAGGTGAATCCATGGAAGGGCATCATTGACGAGTTATCGAAATAGTATTTTTTGAGTTTAGACCTCCACAAAGTAGGTGCGGCTCACGATAATTTATTTTTTGAATTAAAAAGAATCAAAAGTATTATACACCCCCCCAAAAAAAGAAAGATGCAATTGCAATAAGGATAAGGTATAAATAAAATACCTATACGATTTAGTGTAATGTATGTACTATAATAATAAAAGAAAGGGTAGGGGAGTCAAACTATATGTATATATAATCTAATCGATATAAGACAACTCTTTCCTTTTTTGTCGGTTTCTAAGAATAATTATCTAATCCGATTGAATATAAGACACAACTAATTAGTTTACGGTATGGAAGAAACACATGTATATGTCATATTAGATCTTCACTAGTTATATATGAATATATATCTAAATTTGTCCTGCTATTACTCTAAATTTATTTTATTTAGATGGGGATTCAAAAAACAAAACCCTTCCGTTTCATCTGTTGTAATTGTGAATTGAATATGGAATGACTAAAAAATGAAATAAAGAACGAAGAATTTAAAGAAAGTTTCTTATAAGAATTTAAGATAAGAACATAAATTGTATGTATTCACAAAAAACGACATGGGTAGAAAAGAAAAAAGAAATATCGAAGTAATTTGGATAGTTCAATAAATATTATTATATTATTTCAGTTTGTAATTTCAATTACACTTTGACTAGATAAAGATAAATATGAAGAATGAAATAATAAAGTCATAATTTCTTGGTTGATTATATTATTAACTATTTCTTTTCTTTATTTTATTTGGAATAGGAGAAACTTATCATGAATCCGCTAATTTCTGCTGCGTCTGTTATTGCTGCTGGGTTGGCTGTTGGGCTTGCTTCCATTGGACCTGGAGTTGGTCAAGGCACAGCTGCAGGGCAAGCTGTAGAAGGGATTGCGCGACAACCGGAAGCAGAGGACAAAATAAGGGGTACTTTATTACTTAGTCTGGCTTTTATGGAAGCTTTAACTATTTATGGGCTGGTTGTAGCATTAGCACTTTTATTTGCGAATCCTTTTGTTTAATCTTTTAAAAATAGAAAGATAAAAGTACATGTTCTTTTTTCCGTGGACTTTCTTTACTGCTCTTGCTTTTTTTTTTTCAAATTATATTAAGATCTCACTCCTATAATTTTTTCTTCATAACACGGGGGAAGGACGGATTTATGGGTGAGGGATCAACCTACTGTACTGATTCGCCTTCTTCCCCCCTTATTTAATTTAGAAAGTTTTTAGAAAGTGTTGAAAACAACTAGATATTTTTCAATTGACATAAGAACTAGTATCTAATTCTAATAAGTATCATTCTTATCGGGAATCTTACAATTGACTAACCAATTCAAAATA